ATGAATGTTTTATCATGTTCCGTCAGCACGCTAAAAGGCTTATATGATATATCGGGTGTGGAAGTAGGCCAACATTTCTATTGGCAAATAGGAGGTTTTCAAGTCCACGGCCAAGTACTTATTACTTCTTGGGTTGTAATTGCTATCTTATTAGGTTCAGCTAGTATAGCTGTTCGTAATCCACAAACCATTCCGAATGGGGGTCAGAATTTCTTCGAATATGTCCTTGAATTCATTCGTGACGTTAGCAAAACCCAGATTGGAGAAGAACATGGTCCGTGGGTTCCTTTTATTGGAACTATGTTCCTATTTATTTTTGTTTCGAATTGGTCAGGGGCTCTTTTACCATGGAAACTCATAGAGTTACCTCATGGGGAGTTAGCCGCGCCTACGAATGATATAAATACTACTGTTGCTTTAGCTTTACTCACGTCAGTAGCATATTTCTATGCGGGTCTTAGCAAAAAAGGATTAGGTTATTTCAGTAAATACATTCAACCAACTCCAATCCTTTTACCTATTAATATCTTAGAAGATTTCACAAAACCCTTATCGCTTAGTTTTCGACTTTTCGGAAATATATTAGCGGATGAATTAGTAGTTGTTGTTCTTGTTTCTTTAGTACCTTTAGTGGTTCCTATACCTGTTATGTTCCTTGGATTATTTACAAGCGGTATTCAAGCTCTTATTTTTGCAACGTTAGCCGCCGCTTATATAGGAGAATCTATGGAGGGTCATCATTGACTAGTTTTCAAAATAGTCGTTTTTGTGGCTTATCCCAAGCCGAGGTAATGTATGCGTGACTCAAGAAAATCTACTTAGGGAACATCAAAATATACAAATATAGTTTTAGGAAAAAAGACTCCAATATTTTTGGAATTGTAAAAAAAGGAAAGAGATCTAAAAGATCTTTTTTTTCCTAAAATGGCCAAAATGAAAATTGAAATCAAATTTCAATAGAAATTAATTAAATTAGATCCACCCCCAATAAACTAGAATAGAATAACCAATAAAATAGAAGAAATCAAAATAGAAAAAAATTAATTAATAAAAAAAATTAATTAAATAGAAAAATGAAATAAATAGATGGAGAATAAAATAATAGAATCAAAAAGAAATTAGATAAGATCTAATAAATATATATATAAATTAAATAAATAAAATGAATTAAAAATGAAATAGAATTTTCATTTTCTTTGTTTTTTTTTTATTTTTATATTATTTCATTTTATTTAATTATTCTATTTCTTTTATTTAATTATTCTATTTCATTTTTAATTTGATTTAATAGAAATATGATAGAAATAAGAAATTGCATGAACTTTGAAATTACTCAAATAGTGATAGAATGATTTGGCCTACCGAATTCGTTCATGTAGATTGTATACATGCGGGATAATGAAAAATAAGAGAATAATTGAAATTCATAAAAAAATTGGCTAGTAAGGACGGTTCCAAATTAGGTATATGGAATCTAATGGCTAGAATTCAACTCTTAAATATTTTAAAAATTATTCTCGAATCCGATTGAATCTAAGATACGAATAATTTAATTGGTTTACGTTATGGAAGAAAGACACGTATATGTGAGATTAGATATTGATAAGTTATATAGAAAGAAAAACGAAAGACATATCTAATAACTAAAGATATATCTAATCTGCCCTACTGCTATGAATATGAATTGAGATAGAGATTCCAATAAAAGTCTTTCTGGTACGTACTATGAATTGAATGAATAAAAAGATGAAATCAAGAAAAAAAAAAGAATAACGAATTCAACTAATGATTCGAAACAAAGAAATGTAAGAACAAAAGTCGTACGGATTCGCAAAAATCCCGTCTCTAGGAACTAAAAAATAGATCTATAAAAAATATATAGAAGTAGAAGTAAAGGAGTTCGGATGATTCAATAAGATTCTTCCATTATTTCAATTCGGAGTTCTTAGTTATTTCGTCCGGAAGAATCTTATTGATGGAATAGTTAATTTATTGAATGATTGTATCATTAACCATTTTTTTTGTGTGAGGAACTTATCATGAATCCACTGATTTCTGCCGCTTCCGTTATTGCTGCCGGGTTAGCTGTTGGGCTTGCTTCTATTGGACCTGGAGTTGGTCAAGGTACTGCTGCGGGCCAAGCTGTAGAAGGTATCGCAAGACAGCCCGAGGCGGAGGGGAAAATACGAGGTACTTTATTGCTTAGTCTGGCTTTTATGGAAGCGTTAACAATTTATGGATTGGTTGTAGCCTTAGCGCTTTTATTTGCGAATCCTTTTGTGTAATCCTATAAAAAATCCATATATGGATTTTTTTGAGGCCGGGGCTTGTTCCTTGCTTTTTAAAATTTAGATTATCTCAATATTTCACTTCTACAATTACTTATTCATTCGGCACTAACCCCCGGGAAGGACGGATTTGAGGATGAGGAATTGGCATACCGATTCGCTTTCTTCCTTCCCATTTCTACGAAATGGGAACCCTCCTTTTTTTTTAGGTT